TTAGTTTCTGTTTTTGGTGACATAAGTTCCTCCCCACAACTCATGAATTAAGAATTCTCACAACAACCGGGGTCTACTCGACATGGATTAGGCGTGAATGAAACCTTTCACAGCAATCCCTGACAAAATTCTCAACTAATATCAACTAATTAGAAATTGAAATGCTTCATTAGTGGACCATAGTATTTGATTCGTCAAATGTATCATTATTGTATACTGTTTCATATGTATGGCGCAACCCAACCCCTGTTTCTCAAGTTCCTAATTGGTCTCCTTCTGCTTTTTTTCGTTTTTTTATCTATTTTATCTACTAAACAAACCAATTAATATAATAAAAAATTGACTCTTGACAGTGATATATGTTGTATATGTATATCGTATATGTGAAAAAATATACAGAATACAAAATGGAAAGAAGACTAGGCGAAAATAAAAAAATAAGGAAGATCAGCGGATGAGATATCAATAATGACTCATAAATCAAGTTCGGGTTCGAATTCCATACATTATATATATCCATATATATATATATATATAATTCTAGATGGGATTGTTTCTCTTTCTAATGATAGATAAATGAAAGACTTCCTCATGATCCTTATTTACCTACTCGTACTCGATATTTCGAATATCGATTGGGTTGGGTGAACTTGAAAATTCATTCATTGAATCAAATCAGTAAGCGATTGAATTGGATTCGATTGAATAGTACCAACAAAATCGAGCGCTAACTCCCATTTCTTATTGAATTAACCGATCAACTTGCTATCGTACATTTTTGGTTCGGTAATATTCGCAAAAACTTTAGACATAGTTCAGTTTTTTATGAGAACAAATCCTACTACTTCTGGTCTCGGAGTTTCAACACTTGTGGAAAAAAATCAGGGACGTATCGCTCAAATCATTGGTCCAGTACTGGATGTAGCTTTTTCCCCGGGGAAGATGCCTAATATTTACAACTCTTTGGTAGTTAAGGGTCGAGATACCGCAGGTCAGGAAATTAATGTGACTTGTGAGGTACAGCAATTATTAGGAAATAATCGAGTTAGAGCTGTAGCTATGAGTGCTACAGATGGGCTGACGAGAGGAATGGAAGTGATTGACACGGGAGCTCCTCTAAGTGTTCCAGTCGGTGGAGCCACTCTAGGACGAATTTTCAATGTTCTTGGAGAACCTGTTGATAATTTAGGTCCTGTAGATACTCGCACAACATCTCCTATTCATAGATCCGCACCCGCTTTTACACAATTAGATACAAAATTATCAATCTTTGAAACGGGCATTAAAGTGGTGGATCTTTTAGCGCCTTATCGGCGTGGGGGAAAAATCGGACTATTCGGGGGAGCCGGAGTGGGTAAAACAGTACTCATCATGGAATTAATCAACAACATTGCCAAAGCTCATGGGGGTGTATCCGTATTCGGCGGAGTAGGAGAACGCACTCGTGAAGGAAATGATCTTTACATGGAAATGAAAGAATCCGGGGTGATTAATGAAGAAAATATTGCAGAATCTAAAGTAGCTCTAGTATATGGACAGATGAATGAACCCCCGGGAGCTCGTATGAGAGTCGGTTTGACTGCCCTAACCATGGCGGAATATTTCCGTGATGTTAATGAACAAGACGTACTTCTATTTATTGACAATATCTTTCGCTTCGTTCAAGCGGGGTCAGAAGTATCTGCCTTATTAGGTAGAATGCCTTCCGCCGTGGGTTATCAGCCTACCCTGAGTACAGAAATGGGTTCTTTGCAAGAAAGAATTACTTCTACTAAAGAGGGATCTATAACTTCCATTCAAGCAGTTTATGTACCTGCGGACGATTTGACTGATCCTGCTCCTGCCACGACATTTGCACATTTAGATGCTACTACCGTACTATCAAGAGGATTAGCTGCCAAAGGTATCTATCCAGCAGTAGATCCTTTAGATTCAACGTCAACTATGCTCCAACCTCGGATTGTTGGCGAAGAACATTACGAAACTGCGCAAAGAGTTAAGCAAACTTTACAACGTTACAAAGAACTTCAGGACATTATAGCTATTCTTGGACTGGACGAATTATCCGAAGAGGATCGTTTAACCGTAGCAAGAGCGCGAAAAATTGAACGTTTCTTATCACAACCCTTCTTCGTAGCAGAAGTATTTACTGGTTCTCCAGGGAAATATGTTGGTCTCGCAGAAACAATTAGGGGGTTTCAACTGATCCTTTCCGGAGAATTAGATAGTTTTCCCGAGCAGGCCTTTTATTTGGTAGGTAATATCGATGAAGCTACCGCGAAGGCTATGAACTTAGAAGTAGAGAGCAAATTGAAGAAATGACCCTAAATCTTTGTGTACTGACTCCTAATAGAATTATTTGGGATTCAGAAGTGAAAGAAATCATTTTATCTACTAATAGTGGCCAAATCGGCGTATTACCAAACCACGCCCCTGTTGCCACGGCCGTAGATATTGGTATTTTAAGAATACGCCTCGACGACCAATGGTTAACGATGGCTCTGATGGGGGGGTTTGCCAGAATAGGCAATAATGAAATCACCATATTAGTCAATGATGCGGAGAAGGGTAGTGACATTGATCCGCAAGAAGCTCAGCGAACTCTTGAAATAGCTGAAGCTAACTTGAGTAAAGCAGAAGGCAAGAGACAACTAATTGAGGCGAATTTAGCTCTCAGACGAGCTAGGGCACGAGTAGAGGCTATCAATGCTATTTCGTACTAGCTGATCTATCGTACTAGCTGATCCACATAATCCATAAGAATCAAAAGTTCTGTTTATACACCATATTTGATTCCGTACAATCAAGTAGAATCAATCTGATTGATGTAACGAACAAGAGTAGTGAGCGGGATAGGAATAAGGGAAAGATACAAAATCAATAAAAGAAAAGGGGGTAGAAAAACTTATTAGATGCCATTCATTGACTCCGGTACCTAATAAGTTCTACCTACTATTGGATTTGAACCAATGACTCCCGCCGTATGAAAGCAATACTCTAACCACTGGGTTAAGTAGGTCATTTATCATCACAAAGAGAAAGAATAGAGCGCATCGTATCGGGTATTTATTATTTATTATAGATGGAATATGGCTTCTAAGCAATATCAATCCTTGGCAGGAAACGGATTAGGGTATCGTGTTAGATCATGTAATATCTTTCTTGACAAGAAATGATCTATATGATAAGATATCTATCACAAGGGCTATAGCTCAGTTGGTAGAGCACCTCGTTTACACGTGCGCCAATGCTTTTCAGGGGAGTTCATCATGCAATCAAAGAAATTGATCTTCTCTTATTGAAATGAAAGATTGATGTCTTACTCCATTGATTCGAGAGAACAAGAGAACAATAGCCTGACAAGTATTGGGTTCGATTCAGTTCCAATTCGGATACGAAATAGAACCAACCATTGATTTTATCATTGATAAGGTGAATACCCAGTTAATTCAATGTTAGGCCTAATGAGTTAATAGGGACCTCAAAATAACCTCCTTTCGTCCTATGAACTTTGAGGTGTATGAAGTATCATATTTTACGCTTGAAGCGGAACGACAGGGACTCTATTGAGGTTGATCTAGGCCTAAGACAGACCTACGTCAAGGTAATCCTTTGAAACACTTTGGTATTGCTCCTGGATCAGAATATAAATAAAGAATCAGAGCACATGGAGCCATCTCGTTATCTTCATATAAAGATAAAATATGGTGGACTAACTGATTGATCCATCAGTTGATGAAAGAGCCCAATGCACAAAAATGCATGTTGGGTCTTTGAAACAGTTCGAATCATTTCGATAATAATCAGTTTGATCTGTTTTACCGAGAAGGTCTACGGTTCGAGTCCGTATAGCCCTATACCTATATAATATATTATTTGATTGATGTATTGTATGCTTTTGTAGAGTATAATGATTGATGTATTGTATGCTTTTGTAGAGTATAATTTTGTACCCATTTTATCATCTCATTAGCGCGGCCTATGGCCGGTTGGGCCATATAAGGCCATATAATATATAAATATAATATAAAGAAGGCATTCCTGCGTGTACAAGAGATCCCTAGGGATATCAAAGTTCAAAAAAGTTTATTCCATCCAATAGGCATTTTTCCAATATCGAATTACATACGACCTTTTTCCTCTTTTACTGCCCATGATGAAAGAGTGATTGATGCGCCTTAGGTATACCTAATCGCATTCAATCAATGAAGTCAAAATAATAACATGAGGCTAAAACAAACCTCCAACCCGGCCCTAGTAAGTGGCACGGATCTAGGACCTATTCTTGGATTTGTGGAAAAGAAAAGCCAGAGAAAAAAGAAACTCTTTCGTCAGTTTCGGTGTGAAATTGTATTCATATAACTGGACTAGCAAAGTCAGTAGTTAAGTAGTCATTTTTCTTTGTACAATACTAATTTTTTTGTATCTGAATCTACTCCAATTGCTCACCATTTGAATTCTACCAATTCATACTTTATGCAAGAAGATTAGGGTCTTTTGGGCTTGGAAGAGTTATGAATCTCTAGACCTAGATTCATCGCCTTTTTGTAAAACAACAATCAAAATTCATTATCTCTGAAACAATGAATTGATCTTAGTCTTATTTAATGAAAGAAATGTATCGACGTTTGTTCTCTCTTCTATTTCTATGGGTATAGGTTTGGTTTATAGAATTAGAACCAATCGTTTGATAACGCACGATTAGACCAGAAATCTTTTATGGGGATCACTTCACTTATACTTAGGATTTTATGATTTAAACTAAACGATTCCACTATCGGGCCACGCTCCGCCATGTGGGGATGCTGCAAAAAACTCCTTTTTTTGATTGCCCTGAAATCTAACATCTTGGTCTCACTAGGGGTTACAAAACAAGGATTTTGAGTCAATCCAAATCGCGTAGCACTAAGAATTGGTCCGAAATGGAGTGACTTTTTCAAGACGTCTATAAATAATAAATAACTCAATAGGGGGTCAGGGTAATCCTATGATGAGTTGTT